GTTAGATCAATTAACAAAATATAGTATAAGGGGTTTTTCAACTTCAACTAAAAAAGAAGATGTTGCCTCGCTAAATACCCAAGATAGTTCAAGATTTTTTACTTTAAAACAACCAACAGAATGACAAGAAAGATGATTTTTATCATCTAATGCTAAAGACATTGGTACTTTATATTTAATGTTTGCATTATTCTCAGGTTTATTAGGTACAGCATTTTCTGTACTTATTAGATTAGAATTATCTGGACCTGGTGTTCAATATATTGCAGATAACCAATTATATAATAGTATAATTACAGCTCACGCTATTATGATGATTTTCTTCATGGTTATGCCAGCTTTAATAGGTGGGTTTGGTAATTTTTTATTACCATTATTAGTAGGAGGTCCTGATATGGCATTCCCTAGACTTAATAACATTAGTTTCTGATTATTAGTTCCTAGTTTACTATTATTTGTTTTCTCTGCAACTATAGAAAATGGTGCTGGTACAGGATGAACTTTATATCCTCCTTTATCAGGAATCCAATCACACAGTGGACCAAGTGTTGATTTAGCAATTTTTGGTTTACACTTAAGTGGTATTAGTAGTATGTTAGGTGCTATGAACTTTATTACAACTATTTTAAATATGAGAAGTCCAGGTATACGTTTACATAAATTAGCTTTATTTGGTTGAGCTGTAATAATAACAGCAGTGTTATTATTATTATCATTACCTGTATTAGCTGGTGGAATTACTATGGTTTTAACTGATAGAAACTTCAATACTTCATTCTTTGAAGTAGCTGGTGGAGGTGATCCTATCTTATTCCAGCACTTATTCTGATTCTTCGGTCATCCAGAAGTTTATATTTTAATTATACCAGGATTTGGTATTATTAGTACAGTTATTGCAGCAGGATCAGGTAAAAATGTATTCGGTTACTTAGGTATGGTTTATGCTATGATGTCTATTGGTGTTTTAGGTTTCATAGTTTGAAGTTGGATTTTGGCTTCACTCCATAGTGATATGGAGATATATATTAATTTCGCTATATGCTGGAACGGTTTAGTGCTAATTGGTACCTTGAATGGTAAAAATTCAATTAGTTATACCCAATCAGCAGGCAATCTGTCCCTTGAAAATAAAACACAGAGTGCTTCAGAGACTACACGCGAAACATCTTTTAATTTTTCACTATTCCGTTTGCATTATAATAAGTTATTTGGAGGTGATGCGCAACATATAACAGATAATTGATTAACTTGATTTATTGGTTTTGTAGAAGGAGATGGTGCTATTCAAACTTTTGCAAAAAATACAAGAGTACGTTTTGTTCTTACTCAAAAGGAAAGTGCTATTCTTTATTATATCCATAATAAGTTAGGAATTGGTACTGTTAAATATTTTCCGCAAGGTACAAGTAAGAACAAAAATGATTTCTACAGATTAATTGTAGATAATCCTTCACATATTCTTTTACTAGCTTATTTATTTAATGGTAATTTGGCTATTACACATAGAATAAAACAATTATCTTTGTGAATTCAAGTTTTAAATAATCGTTTTGGAGCAAATACTATTTTATTTAAAAATACTCCTGTTTTGTTTACATTACAAGATGGTTGATTATCTGGATTTACAGACGCTGAAGGATGTTTTAATGTATCTATCACATCCAATGCAAGATATAAATTAGGTTCTGTTATAAAAATGCGTTATTTACTAGATCAAAAGGATCAAGCTATCCTTCTTGTAATACAAAACCTTTTTGGTTTTGGTAAAGTTACTCTTAGATCAAAAACTGATGGTGTTTATCGTTATACTGCTACAGGTTTTAAATCTATGAATAATGTATTGTCTTATTTTAAAGAATTTCCATTACTTACTAAAAAGAGCCTTTCTTTGGCTAAGTGAATATCGGTTTATGATATTGTAATTAATAAATTACATCTTAGTGAGGAAGGTTTAGCTAAAGTAAAAGAAATACAAAAACATATTAATTTAAACAATAGTATGACAAAAAAAACAGGGTCTGCGCATCCTTAGTATTAATTAAAAGATGAAGATATAGTCCGATTCATTGCGTGAGCGATGCGCTTATTAAGCGGGTAGGTATGAAGAATATCTACTAACATTTTGCACCACATGTATACTGTTGGTTTAGACGTTGATACAAGAGCTTATTTCACAGCTGCAACTTTAATTATTGCAGTACCTACAGGTATTAAAATATTCAGTTGATTAGCTACTTGTTATGGTGGATCTTTACACTTAACACCTCCTATGTTATTTGCATTAGGATTTGTTGTGTTATTCACTATTGGAGGATTATTAAACCACTTGGTTCTCCCTTTAAAGATCGCTATATGCTGGAAACTTCTGACAATTATACTACTAGGGTATATGTATATTATATACTCAGTGAAAATGTATAATTTTGAACAATCAGCAGGTAACCAACGGATTAAAAAAATTATCCTAGTAGGAACCTCAGAGACTACACGCGATCCCCGTACAATAAATACGGGAAGATATAGTCCGTGAAATCAAAATTTATTAAAACAATCTTATAATCATAACTTTATATTTAACAAAAATACTATTCGTTTTTATTCTACTTCTAATATTGAAAATAACACTAAAGATTTACATCCTTTAAAAACATATGAGAACTTTAAAGAAAATAGACTTGCTATTTTAAAAGAGCAAAAAGACAAATCAGGTGTATACTGTTTAATTAATAGAATTAATGGTAATGCTTATGTAGGAAGTTCTATTCATCTAGCTTCTAGAATGAGAAATTATCTTAATAATACTTTTTTAAAAAGTAAACAAAATATTAATATGCCTATTGTAAAAGCTCTACTTAAATATAATCAAGAAAGCTTTACTCTTCTGATATTAGAATATGTAGAACCTAATTATTTAACTATAAGAGAGACTTATTATATCACATATGTAATGCCTCATTATAACGTATTAAAACAAGGTTATTCTTCTTTAGGTTATAAACATACAGAAGAGACTAAAAAATTATTATCTGAACTAGCTAAAAACAGAACACATAGTGAAGAAACTAAAGGTTTAATAGCAAGAGCTTTAACTGGTGAAAACAATCCTTTTTACAATAAAAGTCATTCTATTGAAAGTAAAGTAAGAATGATTGAAGCTAAATCAGCTTACCCAGTTTATGTTTATAATTCATATAAAAAATTATTAGTTATTTTTCCTTCTGTTTCTACTTTAGCTAAATTAATTCAATCTAATAATTCTACTATAATTGATGTTATAAAAGAACAAATTATATTCAGAGGGGAATGGTATTTTACTAACTTACCTTATGATATAAATAACACTCCTATAATATCTAATTGAACTTCAAAAGAATGTGAAGAATTAATATTAAATATAAATAATAGTAGTCATATTAGAAAGGGAGTATTTGTATATGATAATAATAAAAACTTTTTATGTAAATATGAAGGAGTAACTAGAGCTCAAAAAGCTTTAAATATAAATCATAGTACTATAAAAAAACACGCCAAGTTAGGTAGTGTTTATAATGGTTATATATTTAGTTATGAAAGATTAATAAATTTAGATTCGTAAGTGGTGTTGTTTTAGCTAATGCGTCTCTTGACGTTGCTTTCCATGATAAACTTTGAATTATATTTTCTACCTTTTCTATCTTTTTTTATAATCGATGGTAAAGATGAAAATAATAATAATATATCTTATTTCTATAATAATAAAGATTATATTAAATTGTTTTGGTTAGGTTTAATGGATGGAAATGGTAATATACAAATTAATCATTTTAAAAAGGTATTTTTACAATTTAGACTTATAATTAGATTAAATTATACTAAATTAAATTATAATATGTTAATTGAAATAGCTAAAGTTATAGGAGGTGAAGTAAGAATTGTTAATAAAGATGTTATTTGAACAGTTGATGATCAAAAAATTTTCTTAAATTGTGTTGAATTTTTAAAGAAATATACTCCTATGACTACAAGATTATTTTCCCAATTAGTTTATCTTAATGCTATTATTCATTATACTTTAGTTTTAGATTACAAAATTAGTTTAAAGGATAAGTATATGAATATATCTAATATCCTTAAAGATTTGAATCATATATTAAAGGATAAACCTAATTTTTTTATTGAAATAAAATATTTTCCTATTTGATTAAGTGGGTTTATAGAAGCTAAAGGTTGCTTTTATTCAAGAGAAAATAAAAAGCATTCTTTTTCAATAGGACTAAATAATGATAGACATATAATAGAATCTATTAGAAAATTTTTTTCTGTAAGAGTTAAAACTAAAATAATAAAAAATTATTATTTTTTAGAAATTTATAATAAAGAAAATTTAAACAGTATTATAAGTCATTGTAAAAGATATCCTTTATTAGGTGATAAATCTAAAACATTTAATATCTTTATTAGTAAGATATAGTAACGGTAGGTGTCATGTTGTCTGCCACCATGGAATGAAAATTTTTTTAAATTACATTTTTTTATTACATTTTTTATGGTTATAAAAATTCCGGTAATAATTTATTATTGCTAACGGTGAAGTCTTATATATTTTTATTAAAGCATAAAAATTATTTTATTTATAAGAGAATACCGTGGAAACCAAAGCAAATTTAATTTAATTTGTTAGTAGGTTCCGTAGAGGCCAAACGTGGCAATCGAAAGCTTATTTAGTTAAGTGATTAGATAAGTTATGGTCCGATCCAACACGGGAGTGTTGTACAAAAATGTAATTAATATTTTGTAATTAATTTTACATTATATTATATTATATTAATATTACATATTTTTTATAAAATATGTAGTAATGGAGTGAGCAAACTATCTATCTTTTTATATTCTTTTTTTATTTAGTAAAAATGAAAGAATATAAAAAAGAAGCGTAATAAATATGAGATAATAATACTTGACCATTATATTATATCTCTTAATTCAAAGTTTTTTATTACTAGATAATAAGTCTTATTTTTTAAATTTACCTATATATTTAAAAATAGTATTAAGTATACCTGTTCCTAAACCCCATACTTTAGCAAATAAACCTTTACAATCTAATATGGATATACTTGAGATTGTTACTGAAGTGGCTAGATTATTATCTCAAACAGATATTTTTATCAATCAATTTAATCATCAAATTACAATACATGATATTAATGTAATATCAGATGCACAAGGTTTTTTATCAATTCAAACACCAGAAGGTGTATCACCACCTCAAGCTAAACTTATTTCAGCTAGAATTGAGCTTTTAAATGATTTAATAAATAAAAATATGGTTAAAAGTGAAGATTTAATATATAAAGGTATTTCTCTTGAAGAGAAATTATTTGAATCAAATCCTGATTATGAAACAAAATTAAATAATCATATCTCAGATTTTAAAAGATTAAAATTATCTTATAGACATTAATCTAAATATATAGGTTATTAATATAAATATAAATATATAGGTTTTTAATATAAATATAATATAAATAGAATAAACTTGAAAAAAAAAAATTAAAATTATAATTAAAATTTATATTAAATAAAGACTTACTACGTTGTAGCTCACTTCCATTATGTATTATCTATGGGTGCAGTTTTTGCACTATTTAGTGGTTGATACTTCTGAATACCTAAATTATTAGGTTTATCTTATGATCAATTTGCTGCAAAAGTACATTTCTGAATATTATTTGTTGGTGTAAATTTAACATTCTTCCCTCAACACTTCTTAGGTTTACAAGGTATGCCTAGAAGAATTAGTGATTATCCTGATGCTTTCTACGGTTGAAATTTAGTAAGTAGTGTTGGTTCTATTGTTAGTGTTGTAGCTACATGATATTTCTTAACAATTATTTACAAACAATTAACAGAAGGTAAAGCAGTTTCAAGATACCCTTGATTAACACCACAATTATTTAGTGATACATTCCAAGTATTATTCACTAGAAATAATAGTTCATTAGAATGATGTTTAACAAGTCCACCTAAACCTCATGCTTTTGCAAGTTTACCTCTACAATCTAGTATGATGCATTATCTTTTGCCATTTTACAAATCTTGCCTACTTTAATTCAATCGTTATATTACGAAATATATATATTGCCAGCATATTGTATTATAGTTATCTATACAAAAAAATATTTGATGCCACCTTATTATTCTATAAAAAGATATATAATAAAATGTTCGGATAAAGTAGACAAGATTCTAAGATTATTCTTAAAATATATGATAAGATTAGAGGAATTTAAAAAATCAAAAATAAATTATTTGAAATGTAAAGTTTTAAATAAAAATGTTTTTAAACCAATAAAAGCTTATAATCCTTTTAGTTTTGTAGCAGGTGTATTATTTTATGGTATAGAGAATCCAAGACAAGTAGATCTGAGAGTTAGAGAAGATATTAGTAATAAACTAAATGAAAAGAATATAGAGATGTTTAATCATATAGATAATATAAGAGAGTTAAATCAAGGAAGACGAAAATTAAAAGTTTCTGTAGCACCACGGCAAGAAGGTGATATTAATCTACATCCTAGAAGTGTGGATAGTGCTTATAGTACTGATTCTGAAAATGATTTAACTCACTCAGTTGATGAAAATAATAATCCATATAAAAATTATCATTATAAAGAATTTAGAATTAATTCTAGAAGTGAATCAGATGAGAATCCAGGACTTGTAGATGATAGTACTGCAGAATTTATAACAGAGGCTATAGATTGTTTACATGTAATACGGAATCTTGCTAATGATATTAGTATTATAGATACACATATGTCAGTATCTAATAATAATCATGTATCTATTACATTACAAATAATGGAACAAGCACAAATTGCTTTTGAAGAACTTAAAAATCTAAATTTATAACAATGTTTTATTATAAATATGAATTTTTCATATAACTTGCTTTTTAGAAATAATCTTTTTTATTAATAGAGGCTACCTCAATGAAATGGCTGTACACTTATATATTTTGCTATGATACAAGCAGCTAAAATAATTGGAACAGGAATGGCTACAACTGGATTAATCGGTGCAGGAATAGGTATTGGAGTTGTTTTTGGAGCATTAATTTTAGGTGTAGCTAGAAATCCTTCATTAAGAGGGCAATTATTTTCTTATGCTATTCTAGGTTTTGCTTTTGCTGAAGCAACTGGATTGTGCGAATAGTTCAGTATAAAGGGGGTGAATTGCAAAAAGTACATATATATTATGTTAATTTGCAGCGAAGTTTAATATTATACATTTTAATATATTAAAAACGTTCAACGACTAGTAGATGAGTTTTGTATTAACAATAATTTTACCACGAGTGCCCTCACATATATATTTATCTTTATATATATGTAAGACATAGTCTATTTAGTAGAGAAATTTACTACCCAATTAGTTTATTTAGTAGAAAAATTTCTTATAAGAGCTAGTTTTTTTAGTAGATAAATTTCATATCAAAGATAATCTCTTTAGTAGAGAAATTTATTATATAAAAGTATTTAAAGCACCCCATTTATGTAAAAATTTACATAATAAAAACCTCTTTATAAATGTACACAATAGACATATATCTACAAATGAAAATAATAAAGATTTCTCCACAAATGTAGAAAATAAATCAAGAATACCTCAAAACATAGAAAAATCTTATTATGATCCTTTAAAAGAAAGAGATTTAATACTTAAAGATAATAATAAAAAAATAGGAGTATATGCTTGAGAAAATAAGATTAATAAAGAAATTTATGTTGGTGGTGGTGATCCCTTATATTTAAAAATAAGTTTTTATTATCAATATTGATTTATAATGTCTAATATACATCTAGATATAGCTAAATCATTAAAGAAATATTCAATGGATAATTTTTATTTACATATTTTAGAGTATAGTGATTCTGTGGATCTTGAGAAGTGTAAACAGAAATGAATAAATTTATTAAAACCTGAATTAGATAATAATAATTATGTAGCCGATAATTATACAGAAGATAAACATAGTTCTGAAGAAAATAATAATTTAATTCTACAAGATCTATTGAATAAATATACTGATAAATTTATAAATCATCTGAGTGAAAAACGTAGAAAGAATTCTAAAATGTTATATAAGTTTACTTTAAATAATTGAAATTATACAGAATCTCTTAAAAATAAAAATAAAAGTAATATTGATATTAAAAATGAAGATTTAATAGAAGTTGAAATAACTAATCTTGAAACTAAATTTACTCATAAATCTTCAACTCTTAAAGAGGGGGCAAAATTTTTAAATACTAATGTTAAAATCTTATTAGATTATGAACAATCACAACTAATTAAAGGTGTAATTAAGCCTTATAAAAATAAATATATTATTAGCATATTTAGATATAATAAAAAAAAATTATAAAAGTATTCGCATTAATGATGGCTTTCTTATTATTATACGTAGCCTAAAATACAAAAAATAAAAATTTTTAATATTATTAACTATTTATTATATAATATAATATTTACTAACAAACAATTGAATTGTTAGAATTAACAATAATAATTTACAAATCATGACAACAACAACTTTTTTTTTATTCTTAATACCAATATTAGCAATAATATTGTTAGCAGTTAATTTGATTCTTTCTCCCCATAATCCATATCAAGAAAAAGATAGTGCTTTTGAATGTGGTTTTCATTCTTTCTTAGGACAGAATAGAACACAGTTCAGTATATCTTTTTTTATATTTGCCCTATTATTCCTATTATTTGATTTAGAAATTTTATTAGTTTACCCTTATGTGGTAAGTGCATATACAAACGGAATATATGGTTTAGTAATTATGTTAGTATTTTTCCTAGTATTAACTTTAGGTTTTGCTTTTGAATTAGGTAAAAATGCTTTAAAAATTGAAAGTAGACAAGTTTATAATTTTAATTATAAATCTTGAAGTGGTTATTCATTAATATATAATAATTAATTAATTAGTAATTACTTTTTCGAATATTAGGGTGGAATAAATTTAATTATTTAATGATTAAAAAATATAATCAAATAATACTTCATAAGTGAAGTAATATAATTTTTATATCATGTTATTTAACATGATTAAAAGATTTGGACTAGTTTTAAAAATAAATGAATATTATTCATATAAATATTTTAATATGTTATTAGATTTATTAAAAGGACACTTATTATTAGATGCTCCAGCTCCTTGAGGTTTATTTTTCCAAGATAGTGCTTCACCTCAAATGGAAGGAATAGAAGAATTACATAACAATATAATGTTTTATTTAGCTATTATCTTATTCACAGTTACATGAATGATGATCACAATTATAAGAAATTTTGTAGCTACAAAATCTCCTATAGCACATAAATATTTAAATCATGGTACATTAATAGAATTAATATGAACTATTACACCTGCGTTTATATTAATATTAATTGCATTCCCTTCATTCAAATTATTATATTTAATGGATGAAGTTATGGATCCTTCATTAGTAGTTTATGCAGAAGGTCATCAATGATATTGAAGTTATCAATATCCTGATTTTACTAATGAAGATAATGAATTTATTGAATTTGATTCATATATAGTACCAGAAAGTGATTTAGAAGATGGTCAATTTAGAATGTTAGAAGTTGATAACAGAGTTATTATACCAGAATTAACTCACACTAGATTTGTTATCTCAGCTGCAGATGTTATACATTCTTATGCTTGTCCTTCTTTAGGTATAAAAGCTGATGCATACCCAGGTAGATTAAATCAAGCTTCTGTTTATGTAAATCGTCCTGGTACATTCTTTGGACAATGTTCAGAAATTTGTGGTATACTACATAGTTCTATGCCTATTGCTATACAATCTGTATCAATTAAAGAGTTTTTATTATGATTAAGAGATCAAATGGAAGGTTAATAAAGGGTATATTTCTACCTTCTAAACCATAAATTCTTTTTATGGTTTTATCCTATTAATTAATTTAAATATATATAATATTTTAAATTAAACAATGTCATTAAATAAATATACAACGGCTATAAATACAAATATGAATCTAATGTTTAAAATAACAAACACCAACCTAAGGTTAAAAACAACAAAAGCAAACCTTAATACAAATAAAAATAGAATTTTAAATTCTATAAAGTTATGGATTATTATTATAAAATTTGAATTATTATACGATCCTTATAATATTATAGCATTTTTTAATCTAATTTTTTTTTTATATAGAATTGTTCTATCATTAATATTATTAGGTTCTATAATATATACTTATAAATATGCAATTCCTAATTACATTTTAGATTTATTATTAGAATTTTTATCTAATTATGTGGTTAGTTTTGAGGATTCAGGGTTTTTATCTCCAAATATTGTTAATTTTGAGAATTCAGGGTTTTTATCTAACAATATTGTTAATTTTGAGGATTCAGGTTATTTAAAAATGGATTTAGGTAGAGATCCTGCAAAATTAAATTGATATGGAGGTTATTTTGGGTATAAACCTTATTCTTGACCAACTGGTCCAGGAGGAGGTCCTGGAGGAGGACCACAAAGTGAATATACAATATTACATTTTTTTTGAGAAAATCATAAAGAAAATTCTAGAGGGGGTCCTTATGATAATGTTATGACGTCAATTTTTCCTGGACGTGAATATATTATGGATATTCAAGGAAATAGGTACTATACAGAAGGTGGTATTACTATTAAATTAGAATTAGATGATAACTATAAATTTGTATCTGCTCATATCACATTTTTAGATAAAACAAATGAAACAATTTATGATGAAACTGCTTTTATTAAATATATTACAGCTCATAGATTTATGGTTAGATATCATCATCAAGATTATGTAGGGGATTTTCATGCTAGTTTTGAAAATTATCGTAGAGAAAAAATGCTTGAATCCAATAATTCTACAACTAGACCACAAAGTATTTTTGATTTGCTTAATTAAAGATTAAAGAAAAAGAAAAACACTTAACTTGTGTTAAATATAAATATAAATATATTTATATATAGGCGTGTTAATTTAATGGTAGAATGTCGTGCTACGGACACGTGAATATAAGTTCAAGTCTTATACACGTCTTTTGCTATATAGTTATATATTAGATAAAGATTTACTAAAGATTAGTTGAAGTAAAAAATAAATGAAATTGAGGTATATAGTAAAAAATGTTTTTTGCAATATAGATATATATAGTAAATTAAATATATATATATCTACACGGTTTTTTTTTTGTAATATAGTTATATAATTAGATATAAATATAATTATAATATAGTATAGTATAGATAAATCAAAAATAAAAAATTTTTATATAATGAATTTTTCAATATTTTTATTTCTTATAGGAATATTAGGTTTTGTTTTAAATAGAAAAAATATCATATTAATGTTAATTTCTATAGAAATTATGTTATTATCTATAACATTTTTAATATTAATTAGTTCACTTAGTTTTGATGATATTTTAGGACAAACTTTTGCTATTTATATTATAACAATAGCAGGAGCAGAATCTGCGATAGGTTTAGGAATTTTAGTAGCATATTATAGATTAAGAGGAAGTATATCAATACAATATAAATAATGTATTTAACATTGATAATTTTACCTTTATTAGGTTCAATAGTTTCAGGTTTCTTTGGTAGAAAAGTTGGAGTAAGTGGAGCACATTTAATAACATGTTGTTCAGTTATAACAACAACATTCTTAGCTATATTAGCTTTTTTTGAAGTAGGTTTTAATAATATACCTGTAACAATAAATGTAGCAAGATGAGTTGATGTAGAATCTTTATATGTATTATGAAATTTTAGATTTGATTCATTAACTGTTTCTATGTTATTACCTGTATTAATAGTATCTAGTTTAGTACACGTATATTCTATAAGTTATATGAGTCATGATCCACATAATCAAAGATTTTTTAGTTATTTAAGTTTATTCACTTTTATGATGATTATACTTGTAACAGGTAATAATTATTTAATAATGTTTGTAGGTTGAGAAGGTGTTGGTGTTTGTTCATATTTATTAGTAAATTTCTGATTTACTAGAATAGCAGCAAACCAAAGTTCTTTATCTGCATTATTAACTAATAGAGTAGGTGATACTTTATTAACTGTAGGTATGTTTGCAATATTATGATCTTTTGGTAATATAGATTATAGTACAGTATTTGCGTTAGCTCCATACTATAATGAAACTATAATTACAATTATTGGTATTTGTTTATTAATAGGTGCTACAGCTAAAAGTTCACAAGTTGGTTTACATATTTGATTACCACAAGCGATGGAGGGTCCTACACCTGTATCTGCTTTAATTCACGCTGCTACTATGGTTACAGCAGGAGTATATTTATTAATGAGATCATCACCTTTAATTGAATATAGTTCAACTGTTTTAGTTCTTTGTTTATGATTAGGTGCTATAACTACAGTATTTAGTTCTTTAATTGGTTTATTCCAACAAGATATTAAAAAAGTTATTGCTTATTCTACTATGAGTCAATTAGGTATGATGGTTATAGCTGTTGGTTTATCTAGTTATAATTTAGCTTTATTCCATTTAGTTAATCATGCTTTCTATAAAGCATTATTATTCTTAGGTGCTGGTTCAGTTATACACGCTGTAGCTGATAATCAAGATTTTAGAAAATATGGAGGTTTAAGAGAATTCTTACCTTTAACTTATTCAGTTATGTTAATAGCTTCATTAAGTTTAGTAGCTGTGCCTTTTATGACAGGATTCTATTCTAAAGATTTTATCCTTGAGTCTGCTTATGGACAATATTACTTATCAAGTACTATTGTTTACTTTGTAGCAACAATAGGTGCTATGTTTACTACACTTTATTCAGCTAAAGTGTTATATCTAACTTTCTTAACTAACCCTAATGGTCCTTTAGTTAGCTATAAACATGCTCATGAAGGTGACTTGTTTATGACTATACCATTAATTATTTTAGCTATTTTTTCTATATTCTTTGGATATTTAACTAAAGATATTTTTATTGGATTAGGTACTGGTTTCTTTACAGATAATAGTTTATTTATTCATCCTAGTCATGAAATTATGTTAGATACTGAATTTGCTGTACCTACATTCTTTAAATTATTACCTTTTGTATTTACTGTTTCATTAAGTGTTATTTCTGTATTATTATCAGAATTCTTACCTAAATTACTTATTAATTTTAAATTTTCTAGATTTGGTTATAATATCTTTAGTTTCTTTAATCAAAGATTCTATATAGAATTATTCTATAATAAATATATTGTAGAAGGTGTTCTTAAATTAGGTGGTCAAACTTCTAAGAGTTTAGATAAAGGTTCTGTTGAATTAATAGGACCTTATGGTTTAGAAAAAGGATTATTAGCTTTAAGTAATAGTTTAGGTAATTTAAGTACAGGTATTGTTACTACTTATGCTTTATACATTTTAATAGGATTAATTTTTTATATTTCTTTATTATATTTCTCTTATAATGATAATAATTTATTAATATTAGTTATTTTTACATTATTTGTTTTATTAAATAGTAATAACATTAATAAATCATCTAATTCTTAAGATATCTTTTTGATATCTCAAAACATAAAATATTTTTATAATCTTATTTAATCTGAATAAATTTTAATAAACACTAATTAATAGGGTTATAACTATTTATTATTATTTTTTTGCTTATTCTTGCTTTTCATCATTATTATTTTTTGCTTATTCTTGCTTTTAATTACTTATTTTCGAAGGATAATTGATTTAAAAGCAAGGGATGGGGTGGTAAGGGTTATAAGCAAGGGGTGGAGTGGGAGGAGTTTAATATATTATAATTGATTTAAAAGCAATAGATAGGGTGGTGCTTGGTAATAAGCAAGGGGTGGGATAGGTAAAGGGTTTTTCTTTTTCTTTTTCTTTTTCTTTATCTTTAATTAATCTATTTGTTTAATTTATAATTTTTTTTTTTTTGGGTTGGGTTTTTTTTTATTAATAATACTTTGTTTAGATAAACAAAGTAATAATATAGCTTAGATATATATTTGTTTAATTTAATTATATTTTAGTAAATTATATGCTTTTATCCTCAATATTTTGTTTATTATTATCTAATGCTTTAACATTTAGACGTGATACTGCAATTCTATATAGTAGAATAGGTATAATAGCGTTATTTTATTGTATTTATTTATCTTATAATAATTTATTTATTACATATTTAGATAATGGTATTGGGTTATTTGGCGGGTTATTTTACACATCTTCTATAACACAAGTATTTCATATATTAATATTTGTAATCAGTTTATTGATATTGAATATGACAGGATTTTATCCTAGAAAACTTATATCAAATGAATATATGAGTTTAACTAAATTATTGTTTACTAAATTACAATTTGTAAAAAATTTAACTGTATCAAATATTATATTAAAAAAAGGAGAACAATACACAATAATAGAATATACATTAATGTTATTATTTATAATAACAGGTAGTGTATTATTAATATCAAGTAGTGATTTAGTTTCTATTTTCTTATCTATAGAATTACAAAGTTATGGATTATATTTATTATGTGCTATGTATAGAAATTCTGAATCTTCTACTTCAGCTAGTTTAACATATTTTTTACTAGGTGGATTATCTTCTTGTTTTATTTTATTAGGTATAGCATTAATTTATGCTAATTTAGGTGTTACATATTTAGATAGTTTTTATGTTATAAATAATTTAGCTGGTATAGTTAATGAACAAGAAATAACTACATATATACCATATTGTTTATTATTAATATCTGTAGGATTCTTATTTAAAATATCAGCTGCACCATTCCATTTTTGATCACCTGATGTTTATGATGGTATACCTACTATAGTAACAACTTTTGTTGCTATAATAGCAAAAATATCTATATTAACATTGTTATTACAATTAGTTCATTATACTAATAGTATATATATAACTACTAGCTATTCTTGAACTACAAGTTTATTAGTTAGTTCATTATTATCATTATTAATTGGAACTATATTAGGTTTAACTCAATTTAGAATTAAAAGATTATTTGCTTATAGTACAATTTCTCATTTAGGTTTTATGTTATTAGCATTAACTATTAATAGTGTTGAATCAATACAATCATTTATTTTCTATTTAATACAATATAGTTTATCTAATTTAAATGCTTTTATTTTATTAGTAGCTATAGGTTATAGCTTATATGCTTATAACGATAAAAATATAAACCATAATAATTTAATAGATAAAAATAATTCACCTATACAATTAATAAGTCAGCTTAAAGGATATTTCCATATAAATAGTATGTTAGCTTTAAGTTTATCTATTACTTTATTCTCATTTGCAGGTATTCCACCTTTAATGGGATTCTTTGCAAAACAGATGGTATTCTCTGCTGCTTTACAAGAAGGATTTATTTTTATAACTCTTATAGGAGTGTTAACTAGTGTTATTAGTGCGGTTTATTATTTATATATTGTTAAAACAATGTTCTTTGATGGACATTCATATACATCTTTTAATAAATTAAAAGATCTTAAAATACCAGCTCTTATTTTACAAAAAAATAAAGTTGTTAATAAAATGTATTTTGATTCAAAATTTGCTTTATCTAGTTCTTTAAGTATAACTATTTCTATCTTAACATTAATTATTCTTTTATTTATGTTTATGCCTAACGAATGATTACATATGACTAATATATTATCTATAATATTATTTATACCTAGTAATATTTAGATAAAACATATATCTTATATATAATATTATTTATACCTATAAATATTTAGGTAAAACATTATTATTATTATTATTTTTTTTTTTTATTATTTATAAGTTGTTAGTTAATTATAAATTAATTAACAATTTGATTAATTTGATAATATATATATATATATAGATTAATAATGTGAACTAAAATAAAATATTTTAATATAAATTATAAAAATGAGAATTTTAAAAAGTCATCCTTTATTAAAATTATTAAATTCATATTTAATAGATTCACCTCAACCTGCTAATATTAGTTACTTATGAAATTTTGGATCTTTATTAGCTTTATGTTTAGTTATACAAATAGTAACTGGTGTTACATTAGCTATGCATTATACACCTAGTGTATTAGAAGCATTTAATTCTGTAGAACATATTATGAGAGATGTTAATAATGGTTGATTAGTACGTTATTTACATGCTAATACAGCTTCAGCTTTCTTCTTTTTAGTGTATTTACACATAGGAAGAGGTTTATATTATGGATCATATAAATCACCTAGAACATTAACATGAGCTATTGGTACAGTTATACTTATAGTTATGATGGCTACAGCTTTCCTGGGTTTGTCAAATAGCCCAAAATGACACAAACAAAACAATACATATAAAAACAATAAAAATAAAAATAAAAACAATTTTAATAAAAGAAACTATACTACTGAAACTAATACAGGAGAGTATAGTAAAGTATTAACTGAATTTTTAACAAATAAAATGTTAAAACCAGAAATTTGCTTTGAAGATTTACAATTACAAGAAATAAAAGATAAAATAAATGAATATTCAAAAAATAAAGCCGGTATTTATTTAATTGTTAATAAAATAACTTTAGATTATTATATAGGTTCTGCAGCTACAGGTAAATTATATTCAAGATTCCACAAACATTTAATAAGTTTAGTTGGAAGTAAAATAGTTAAAAATGCTGTAAGGAAATATGGTATAGACAATTTTGGGTTTATTGTACTAGAGTTATTTCCAGAACAAGTTAATAAAGAAAACAATAAAATGTTACTGAATATAGAAGATTTTTATCTTAAATCTCTTTTACCTAATTATAATATTCTTACTGAAGCAGGTAATAGTTTTGGTTACAAACATACGGAAATAGACCGTATAAAAATGAAATCTAACTATAGTGAACAACGTCGTGAAAAAATTGGACTTTTAAATAAAGGTAAGAAATTAAGCGAAATTACTATAGAAAGAATAAGAGATAAAGCTTTATCAAGATTGCCACATAATTATAGTGAACAAGGTTTAGCTAATCTTAAAAAAAAATCTAAACCTATAGTACTATATAATAAAAATGGTACCATATATGGAGAATATAGTTCTATAATAGAAGCAGCTAACAGTGTAAATTGTGCTTATAAAACTATATTAAGAGCTTTAAAATCTGAAAGTAAAATATTAAAAAGAACTTGAATTGTAAAATATAAATAGTTAATTGTTTGTTTGTGTTATAGTCCCACAAGTTTAAAACCTTATGTAACTTCTAGGAGAAAATAAGGCTAAAGTGGAATACCTTGACAAAGGTATTGAGAAAGATATATATTTTTCTTGGCAATGTCAGTGAAAACGGTTAAAAATGTTTAACATCAAGACCGTCGGTTATCTAGATGATCGCTACAGACTGGGTCACTGATGGGTGGCTGAAACGCTGCTTAATGTACAGTCGGAACTTTACACTAATTGTGTATATAATATACGAATTAAAAGTTATTATAGCATTGTAATAATAATTATTACAATGTAAGTTTGTATGTATTACCTTATGGTCAAATGAGTTTATGAGGAGCTACAGTTATTACTAACCTTATGAGTGCTATACCTTGAATAGGTCAAGATATAGTTGAATTTATTTGAGGAGGTTTCTCTGTAAATAATGCAACATTAAATAGATTCTTTGCATTACACTTCTTATTACCTTTTGTATTAGCTGCATTAGCTTTAATGCACTTAATAGCTATGCACGATACTGTAGGATCTGGTAATCCTTTAGGTATATCTGGTAATTATGATAGATTACCTTTTGCTCCTTATTTCATCTTTAAAGATTTAGTTACTATCTTTATTTTCTTTATAGTATTATCTATATTTGTTTTCTTCATGCCTAATGCTTTAGGAGATAGTGAAAATTATGTTATGGCTAATCCAATGCAAACTCCACCTGCTATTGTTCCTGAATGATATCTTTTACCTTTCTATGCTATTTTAAGATCTATACCTAATAAATTATTAGGTGTTATTGCTATGTTTGCTGCAATATTAGCATTAATGGTTATGCCTATTACTGATTTATCTAAATTAAGAGGAGTACAATTCAGACCTTTAAGTAAAGTAGCATTTTACATTTTTGTAGCTAATTTCTTAGTATTAATGCAAATAGGTGCAAAACACGTTGAAACTCCATTTATTGAATTTGGACAAATTTCTACTATTTTATATTTTGCATACTTCTTTGTTATAGTACCTGTTGTTAGTTTAATTGAAAATAGTTTAGTAGAATTAGCTACTAAAAAATAATAATTCTAATTAATTAATTATTATTATTATCTAATCTATAACTTATATATTTTATATATATTTTTTTTTTTAATTAAAAAAAAATATATAAGGAGCTTGAGCAGAGGGTTCTGCGTTTCGATTGCAAATCGAAATAAAGGGATTCGAGTTCCCCGGGCTCCTTTGTATATTATTAATAAAAAATAATTTTATTTTTTTATTTGTATTGTGCAATATAGATAGTTAGTAACTATCTATAATTCTTTTAATAATAATGTGATGTTATTAAAATAACAAAAATAGTAAGTAATATATAATAAATATATTTTACTTTTAGTCTACATAAACATTAAAATATATAATATAATTAACAATACTGCACGTTATTTAATATTTCTTAAATTATATTAATATATTTTTCTTTATGTAAGGTAAAAAAAAAAAATAATGAATAGTTTAATATCCATACTTGAAGGATTATTAGTAATAGTTCCTGCTTTATTATCTGTTGCTTTTGTAACAATAGCAGAAAGAAAAACTATGGCTAGTATGCAAAGAAGATTAGGTCCTAATGCTGTAGGTTATTATGGTTTATTACAAGCATTTGCTGATGCTTTAAAATTATTATTAAAAGAGTATGTAGCACCAACACAAGCTAATATAATTTTATTCTTCCTTGGACCAGTTATAACTTTAATTTTCGCTTTATTAGGTTATTTAATAGTTCCTTATGGATCAGGTTTATTTATATCTGATTATAGTTTAGGTTTATTATATTTATTAGCAGTAAGTTCTTTATCTACTTATGGTATATTATTAGCTGGTTGATCTGCTAATTCTAAATATGCATTCTTAGGTTCATTAAGAAGTACAGCTCAGTTAATTAGTTATGAATTAATATTAAGTTCTGTAATATTATTAGTTTTATTATTAACAGGAAGTTTAAACTTTATTACTATAGTAGAATCACAAAGAGCAGTATATTTATTATTTCCACTATTTCCTTTATTTTTAGTATTCTTTATAGGTTCTATAGCTGAAACTAATAGAGCTCCTTTTGATTTAGCTGAGGCTGAATCTGAACTTGTTAGTGGTTTTATGACAGAACATTCTGCTAGTATATTTGTGTTCTTTTTTTTAGCTGAGTATGCTAGTATCGTATTAATATGTGTTTTAAATAGTATTTTATTTTTAGGAGGTTATTTAAGTATTATTCCTTTAGATTTTATTATAAATATTTTAAATTTATTTTTTGATGTAAATAATACAATATTATATGACATCTTTGCATGTGTATCCTCTTCACCTCTAAATTTAGCAATAAAAACAGCTTTCTTTATATTTGTTTTTATTTGAGTGAGAGCTTCATTTCCTAGAATACGTTTCGATCAGTTAATGTCAGTGTGTTGAACGATCCTACTACCAATCGTAATAGCTTATGTAGTTTTGATGCCTTGTGTCGTGTATGGTTTAGGTATAATACCTATAAATATATCGTTATTATAATAAAAAATATGAAAATGAAAATGAAAAAAAGTATGAATATGAAAATGATTATGTCAAAATTAATATATAAAATAGATTTCTTATTAGAAATCATATCAAGTAGTAATAAATTAAATAGATATTTTTCTTCTATGATTGATTTTTTTAAAATAAATTTAGATAGTTTAGATAATAAAACTAAAACTAGAATAATATCTTTGTTTTCAAAGTTTAAAAAATTACTATTTGTCGGTACAATTCTAATAAATATTATACAATATATAAGTTTAGCTTTATTTCTTTATAAATTATTTAAATTTAACTCTATTGAAATTGTTTTATCTTGGTTTGTATTTTCAAGAATAAAATCTCATTTCTTCTCAATGATAAAATCGCAAATAATAAAAATTATTTCATCTACTATTGATAATAGCAATTCATTTAAGGAAGTATATACTAAATTTTTTAATATTATGTTAAAAAATCATTATAAAAATATAATTACAATTAATGTAATATTAATATATTTTACTTATAAATATGAATCCTTATTTTTTTTATCTCTAGCTGGTTTAATATTAGGTTTAACGTTATTATATTTCTCTACGATGTTATTTATCTATATAAATTTTATAAATGATAATATAAAAAATAAACCTATTATATATATATCTCTTTTTATAATATCTTTAATCTTAATTGTTTTTTCTTTATTAATAATAAGATCAACATTTATTTATCTTAATAATTATTTAGTAGTAAAAATAAATGGATCAAATCCTTCACCTAACACTGGACCACCTTCTGGTCCACCTAGTAATGGAGGAGGTACACCTAATGGTTCAAATGGTCCATCTGGTGGTGGTGGTGGTCAACCTACTGGTCCTAATAATATAGAGTTTTATAAAAGTCAGAAGATAGGGAAGTATAGTAGAAAAAGTTATGAAGAAAATCGTGAAGCTAAAAAAAAAAGAGATGAAAGAGCTGTATTATTACTAGATGAGAATCCAGAGGCTTATATGGCTAAATTGCAACAAGATAAAAATAATGTTAAATCAAAGCGTGTTTTAGAGATGGATGAATATGAGAGAAGAAGAACCAAAAGAGTAAAACGTGATGCTGCTACTATGCGTAATATAAATAATAGTAGTTTTAATTTAAATTTAGAAGGTGTATCAGCTGAAGAGCTACAAAAGAGAATTGAGGAAGGTAATAGAATACGTGAAGGTGGTGGATATATTCCTTCTCAAACTGAACAAAATCTTCCTATGTCAAGTTTTACATCTCAGACAGAACAAAATCCTCCTGTATCTCAAACACAAGGATTTACAAATGAACCTGACCAAAATTATGGTTCTCATGAATCTCGGTTCACTTATACAATACAGGATGGTAAAATTATACCTTTTAACTCTCAATCTCAAAGATATATGGATTATTGAATGCAAAATCCACCTAGAAAATCTTCAGATAATAATAATAATAATAATTACAATAATCCTAATTATTATACTCAAGATAATAGTAATAATTATTATAACAATCCTAATTATTATACTCAAGATAATAGTAATAGTTACTATAACAATCCTAATTATTATACTCAAGATAATAGTAATAATTATTATAACAATCCTAATTATTATAATAATCCTAATTATTATAATAACAATCCTAATGTTAATATTCAAGATAATACAGTAAGTGAGAATTCTACATATTATTATAATAACAATCCTAATGTTAATATTCAAGATAATACAGTAAGTGAGAATTATACATATTATTATAATAATCCTACTGTACAAAATAATACTATAAGTGATGATAATTTTGTTACTACATCTACAAATAATCAGGTAATTACATCTACAAATAATCCTACTAATACATCTACAAATAATGAGGTAAATAGAATTAATATTTCAGATATGCTTAACACTTCTTCTGAAAGCTCAACTCAGACAGAACCAAAAAGAATGAATATATCAGATATGGTGAATACACCAGAACCAGAACAACAACCAAAAAGAATGAATATATCAGATATGGTGAATACACCAGAACCAGAACAACAACCAAAAAGAATTAAGATATCAGATATGGTGAATACACAAAAATCAAAATAAAATAAAAATAAAATTAAAGATATATTAAAATAAAATATAAGAGATATTAAATTAAAGATTAAAAAAAAAAATAAAAGATATATTAAATCATAAATATTAAGTATTGTTCTATATAGAATTACATTGGTAGTATTACTATTAAGTTAAAAGTTATTAACTTTGTGGTAATTTAATGTAAAAGTAATTAACTTTATGTCATACATGAAGTGTAATATATAAAATATTATGTAGTATTTTATTAGTAGTAAATTTATTATTATTATTATATTTATTAAAAATTAAATGTCTTTATTATTATTATTAATACCTTTAATAGGAGTAGGTTTAGTAACAGTAGAGGCAAATTATGGATTATCACTTATAAATAATATAAGAATAAAATCTATTGCCTTAATAACTTCAATAGTTAACTTAATTGTATCATTAGTAATGTTTATACTATTTGATTTTAGTAGTAAACAATTTCAATTTATTGAGGAGCATTATGAAATAAGTTACTTTGATATATATTTAGGAGTTGATGGTTTATCAATATACTTTGTATTATTAACAACAATAATAATGCCAATAGCAATATTATCAAATTGAAATTCAATCAAATCTCAAAATGTATTATCATTTGTAGTAATAATGTTATTATTAGAATCATTATTATTAGCAGTATTCTTGGTATTAGATGTATTATTATTTTATATATTTTTTGAAAGTATATTACCACCTTTATTTTTATTAATAGGATTATTTGGTTCAAGTAATAAAGTAAGAGCTAGTTTCTATTTATTTTTATATACTTTATTAGGATCATTATTTATGTTATTATCAATAATAGCTATGTCTTCTATAATGGGAACAACAGATTTTGATGCTTTATCAAAAGCAAATTTTAATTATATAACTCAATTATTTTTATTTTATGGTATCTTTATAGCTTTTGCTGTAAAAACACCAGTAATTTTTTTAAATACTTGATTATTAAAAGCTCACGTTGAATCACCATTATCAGGTAGTATAATTTTAGCTGGTATAGTATTAAAATTAAGTTTATATGGTATATTTAGATTAATATTACCTTTATTACCTAAAGCTTCAATAAATTATACTTATATAATATATGTAATAGGTGTAATAACAATATTATATGCTAGTTTTAGTACATTAAGAACAATTGACATTAAAGAACTAATTGCTTACTCATCAGTATCTCATGCAGCTGTTTATTTAATAGGTGCATTTAGTAATACAATACAAGGTATTGAAGGTTCAATAGTTTTAGGTTTAGCTCACGGTTTTGTTTCATCAGGATTATTTATTTGTGCAGGAGGTATTTTATATGACAGATCATCTACTAGATTAATTACATATTACAGAGGTATGGCTCAAGTTATGCCTATTTTCTCTGTATTATTCTTCATATTATCTTTAGGTAATAGTGGTACTCCTTTAACTTTAAATTTCTTAGGTGAATTTATGTCATTATATGGAGTATTTGAAAGAATGCCTATATTAGGTGTTTTAGCTAGTACTTCTATAGTATTCTCTGCTGCTTATACTATATTTATGTATAATAGAATAGTGTTTGGAGGTTCTTATTCTCTTTATTTTGTAGAAAATATAGGTGATGTAACAAGAAGAGAATTTATAATGTTATTAGTATTTGTTATACTAACTGTATTATTTGGTATATATCCAGCTCCTATATTAGATGGTTTACATTATTCAGTTTCTTCTTTAATTTATAATGTTAATTAATAATTCTTTTATTAATAAATAAAATAGTTTATTAATTTAGAATAATATTTATAAATGAAATAAAGTTAAGTTTTAAATTTATATTATTATTATTATTGTATGTATCTATAGTATCTTAGTAAAAATATATCTTTATTATAAGATATAATTCTTATTAGCTCAATGGTAGAGCAGAATACTTCTAATATTTTGATCCAAGTTCGAGTCTTGGATAAGAATAATATATATTATTAGCCCTTATAGCTCAACGGTAGAGCGGAATACTGTTAATATTTTGATAGATGTTCGATTCATCTTAAGGGCTACAATACCTTATAAGCTTAAAAAGTGGAAAACAGATTATGATTCTAATCTTTAAAATTCTAAATAATAAATCTAATATGCCACAATTAGTACCGTTTTTTTTTGTAAACCAAGTAGTGTTTGCTTTTGTTGTTTTAACCGTATTAATTTACGCTTTTAGTAAATATATTTTACCTAGATTCGTACGTCTTTTTATTTCCCGTTTATATATAAATAAATTATAATAAGATAAATAAATGATAGTATATTTTATAGTCTAATTATAGTATATATTATTATTAATTAAAAGATAAATAAATGATAGTATATTTTATAGTTTAATTATAGTATATATTATTATAAATTAAAAGATATTTTTATATCTTTCAATAAATTAGATATATATATTTACAATTAACATTAAAAAATATGCGTCAATTTAATTTAATATTAAGTCCATTAGATCAATTTGAAATTAGAGATTTATTTTCTATAAATGCCAATTTATTAGGTAACATTCATTTATCATTAACTAATATAGGTTTATACCTATCAATAGGTTTATTTTTAATATTAACATACAGTTTTTTAGCTACTAATAATAATAAAATTATACCTAATAGCTGATCAATTAGTCAAGAAAGTATATATGCAACAGTTCATAGTATAGTAATTAACCAACTTAACCCTACAAAAGGACAATTATATTTCCCTTTTATATATGCATTATTTATATTTATATTAGTTAATAATCTAATAGGAATGGTGCCATATAGTTTTGCATCAACATCACATTTTATTTTAACATTCTCAATGAGTTTCACTATTGTTTTAGGTGCAACATTCTTAGGATTCCAAAAACATGGATTAAAATTCTTTTCATTATTTGTACCTTCAGGTTGTCCTTTACCTTTATTACCTTTATTAGTTTTAATCGAATTCATTTCATATTTATCTAGAAATGTTTCATTAGGATTAAGACTTGCAGCTAACATATTATCTGGTCACATGCTTTTATCTATTTTAAGTGGATTTACTTATAATATTATGACTAGTGGTATATTATTTTTCTTCTTAGGATTAGTACCTTTAGCATTTATTATAGCATTCTCAGGATTAGAATTAGCAATTGCATTTATTCAAGCTCAAGTTTTTGTAGTTTTAGCTTGTTCATATATTAAAGATGGATTAGATTTACACTAATTAGATTAAGATTTTATCTTATTTAATTATAATAAATGTTAATTATTTATTAATTAATTAACATCTTTATCTTAAAAAATTTTAAGATATATATTAAATTAGTCACCAAAACTAATTTATAATAGCTAAATTTATGATTAGCTTTTAACTATGTAAACGTTCTTTTTCAAATAAAAATTTTTTAATATCTATATACGATGTTACATTACTCACAATTCTAGGTAATTTATTATTGTTTAATCCAAACTATAAATAATTATTTATAACTATTATCTTAAATATGTAATAAAGGTATTATATTACTTAATGATTCTTGAGAAGGTTGATACTTATCAGAATAATGCTTCGAAATATGGTTATAGTATTGAATGTTTACATGGTTATATATTTGATAAAAAAAAAAAATATATAATGTTTTTGATTAATATGTTAAGGAGTTATTTGAAATAAAATCTATTTGTTAAGATAAAATAACAAAATCTGTAAGTAAAAGTTTACTCTATAATACATTAGATAAATTTGGTCTTAGTTTAACTAAACCTACAACAGATTTATTAGATTTTTATAGTTTTAATAATATTGTTTAAACAAAACAAATTAAAAATTATGTTTAAGTGGGTGATTTTTTATTAACAACTAATAACCCTAGAATATCTATAACTATTTGTAATCAAAATAATGTTTATTATAATTCTTTATTTAAAGATAATTTAAGTTTTTTTCTTTAATGATCTAAGTGTTAGATTACTAGTTATATCGTCTAGTGTAACAGAATATGCTCTAAGTTTTATATAAAAATAAAATTAGATATTTTTAATAAAGGAGGATCAATATATTATTAAAATACAGATAGTATTATAAATTATATTCTTTTATCAAATCTTTTAATTGGTAAATATATAGGTCAATTTAAACTAGAATATATAATTTAAGAAGGATAATTTATTAGTTATAAAACTTATGTTTTAAAATTAGATGATAATTAAAAGTAAAGAAGTTAGTAATGATAACTTAACTTTTTATATAAAGGTAAAAGTGTATAAATTATTAAAAAAAATTAATATAATTAATTTATCTTCGACATAGGAGGTAATTGAAAGCAGAATAGGAAAATCTAAACAACTAGAAGGGTAATTAGATGTTTTCCTTCTATTCTTTACCTGTAGATAAGGAATGATCAGGAATTGTATTTCCATATAAAAAAATACAAATTAATTAATTATGTTTAGATTTTTAATTAATTACAAAAAAAAAAATAAAGATATAAAAATTTTATGTAAATAGGAAAGTCCAAAACTTTTTAGGCATATATGTTTGGTTATATACCAAGCTTTGTAGAAATATAAGGATTATAACAGAAACTAAAAATTATTAAATAGACGAACAATAATCGTTATAATAATTGCGAACAATAACCCTATGCTTAGTTTTAATTTAGAATTATTAAAATTTTAAACAGGAACCGGCTTAATTATATCTTTATAAAAAAAATTTTTTAGTTATTATTATGTAATAAGTAATGTGTGTATAATGCAATATAGGTATATATGATACTTCATATATATACTAGCTTAATAATGTTTTTTTTTTTGAGTTTGATGATGGCTCTGATTGAACGCTGTCCAAGTACTTGACACATGCTAATTGAACGACTAATTAGTTATAATAACTAAGTAGTAGTGGTGTACAGGTGAGTAAATGATAATTTGGCTACCTTAAAGTAAGGGAAAAATCCCTTATAAAAGAAAGGAAAATAAAAAGTCCGCTTTAAGATGTTAATCTTTATCACGGTTAGTAGTAGGAAAGGTAATGACTTTTCTAGCTAGAATCCGTAGTCGTGACTGAGAGGTCGATCGACCACATTGGGTCTGAAAAAACCCCAATGCGTATTAGTACAGCAGTGAGGAATATTGGTCAATGGCCGAAAGGCTGAACCAGTAACTTGGAAGAATGTAAATGTATTATAATAATAATACTAACGATTAACTCGTATAAAATTCTAAATAGGATAATGATAATGACAATTTCCTATTTATAAGTCTTGACCAAATTACGTGCCAGCAGTCGCGGTAATACGTAGAAGACTAGTGTTAGTCATCTTTATTAGGTTTAAAGGGTACCTAGACGGTAAATTAAACTCTAAATGAGTACTTTTTTACTAGAGTTTTATGTGAGAAGGAAGAATTTCTGGAGTAGTGATAAAATACTTTGATACCAGAAGGACTGGTAACGGCGAAAGCATCCTCCTATGTAAAAACTGACGTTGAGGGACGAAGGCTTGGGTAGCAATAAGGATTAGATACCCTAGTAGTCCAAGCAGATAATGATGAATGTCATAGGCTAGATTCTGAATTTAGTCTATAAATGAAAGTGTAAGCATTCCACCTCAAGAGTAATATGGCAACATATAAACTGAAATCATTAGACCGTTTCTGAAACCAGTAGTGAAGTATGTTATTTAATTCGATAATCCGCGAAAAACCTTACCACAGTTTGAATAACAATGAAATTGTTACAAGCGCTGCACGGCTGTCTTTAGTTAATGTCGTGAGATTTGGTTAATTCCTCTAATTAACGAAAACCCTCACTTTATTTGTATATATAAAGTGGTTCGCCACTACATTGGACCAGATAATAGGGATTAAGACAAGTCATCATGGCCTAAATACTGTGGGCTATAGACGTGCCACATACGCCTTAACAAAGGGATGCGATATTGTGAAATGGAGCTAATCCCCAAAATTGGATATAATATGGATTGTAGTCTGTAACTCGACTACATGAATAAGGAATTACTAGTAATCGTGAATCACCATCGTCACGGTGAATTTAATCTCAGCTAGGTACTAACCACTCGTCAGGCGCTGAAAGGAGTATGTGCAATAAGTTTGATTTGCTTATATGTTAATATATGTTAATCAGACATATAAATATGTAAGTACTATTTTCGTATGCATGACTTTGATTGGTGTTAAGTCGAAATATGGTTCGTGTAATGGAAATTGCACGGGATGAATAAATTTTAACAAAAAAAAATAAATTAAATTTTTACTAAGATTTCTAAGATATATATATATTTCTAAAATATATATCTATTTTATATATTTTTGATATCTTTTATAGGTTATATATTATATATTTTTAATAACTGGTTCAAATCCAGTAAAAAGATAATATATATATATATATATTATTTTATTTTATATGTAAGGAAGGGTCCGTTTGTTGGTTTACGGGTTGAGCTGTAAACTCAATGGCTATAGGCCATCGAAGGTTCGATTCCTTTTCTTCCTAGAAGTGAGTAATTTCTTATTTATAAGAAATTATCTTTCTTGATTGATTTATATATATATGGATGAAGGATAAATAATTAAAAAAAAATTATGGATCAGGTTTATGTTTATCTTAATAGTTTATATTTATTAAATGATTATATAACTAATGGATTTAGAATAGAATTTGTAGATATTATTTATTTAATATCTATATTATTTGGAGTATTAACTATTGTAAGTAGAAATCCTATAGTTTCTGTATTATTTTTAATAGGTTTATTTGTTAATATTGCTGGTTTATTAATATTAGTAGGATATAATTACATAGGATTATCATATATATTAGTATATGTAGGTGCTGTTTCAATTTTATTTCTTTTCATATTAATGTTAATTAACATTAGAATTTCTGAACTATTAAGTGAAACTAATAATGATATACCTTTAGCTATATTAACAGTTTTACTATTTTATTATATAGTAGGACAAGTTTTACCATCTAATTTAACAGATAATACTATTATTTCTTCTTTATCTAATTCTTTATCTGATGTATATAATGTTCAATTAGATAATGAGTTATTAAATATAGTAAATTTAAAACAAGAAATAGCATATGCAAGTAGTAAAGGTTGAGATAGCTCATTAGTAGAATTTACTCATATTACTGGAATAGGTAATATTATGTATACTAGTTATTCAATATGATTAATAATAAGTTCAATAATATTATTATTAGGTATGGTAGGTGCTATTGTAATAACAATTAAACAAAAATAAAGTAGTTATGGAAAACTTATTTATTAATTAATATAATTATTAAATGATATATCAATCAAAAAGAAATTTTCAAAATCATCCGTTTCATTTAGTATCCCCATCACCTTGACCTTTATTTACTAGTGTATCATTATTTATTCTTACAACTGCAACAGTTTTATTTATGCATGGTTTTCAAAGTTTTCAATACTTAGTACCTGTAGCTGTAATTAATGTAGCTTACGTAATGGGTTTATGATTCAGAGATGTTATTTCAGAAGGTACATATTTAGGTAATCATACAAATGCAGTACAAAAAGGATTAAATTTAGGAGTAGGTTTATTTATAATATCAGAAGTATTCTTTTTCTTAGCTATCTTCTGAGCTTTCTTCCACAGTGCAATATCACCTAGTGTAGAATTAGGAGCACAATGACCTCCTTTAGGTATACAAGCTGTAAATCCTTTTGAATTACCATTATTAAATACAATAATCTTGTTATCATCAGGTGTTACTATTACTTATGCTCATCATTCATTAATACAAGGTAATAGAAAAGGAGCATTATATGGTACAGTTGTTACAATTTTATTAGCTATTGTTTTCACATTCTTCCAAGGTGTAGAATATACAGTATCTTCATTCACTATATCTGATAGTGTTTACGGATCATGTTTCTATTTTGGAACAGGTTTCCACGGATTACACGTTATTATTGGAACTGCATTCTTAGCAGTTGGTTTATGACGTTTAGCCGCTTATCACTTAACAGATCACCATCATCTTGGTTACGAATCTGGTATTTTATACTGACACTTTGTTGACGTTGTTTGATTATTCCTTTACATATCAGTGTATTACTGAGGTTATTAAATTAAATTATAATATAAGATAAATAAATTTTTTATTTATAACTTAACTATAAACGTTATGTTAGAGACTTTAGTTTAAAGGTAAAACATGTGACTTTTAATCATTACCATATGGGTTCAAATCCCATAAGTCTTAGTTTATATTATTATTAATGACTATAAGTTAATGGTAGACTGCTTATTTACCATATAAGATGTGCTGATTCGAATTCAGCTAGTCATAATATATAAAAAAAAATGAAATATGTAATATAAAATTTAATAAAATAAAATAAAATGGCTATAAGTTAATGGTAGACTATTCGTTTTCCATACGAAGTGTGTCGATTCGAATTCGACTAGCTGTAAAAGGGTTAGTAACTTAATTGGTAAAGAGTTTTCTTGTCAGGGAAATTGATGCCGGATCGAGACCGGTTTAACCCGTAATAAAAAGGAAAAGTTGCTATTGGTAGGGTAAGATATTTGCTAAATATTGTGTTTTTACACTTAGATGTTCGATTCATCTCTTTTCCGAAGAGCATAGTTTAATAGGCAAAACTGTAAGCTTCAACCTTATATTTCTTAGTTCAAATCTAAGTGCTCTTGAAGTTATATATTAATTGATTCTTTAACTTAACTGGTAAAGTGTGTTCTTGATAAGGATATGTTCAGTGTTCGAGTCACTGAAGAATCATTATATCTATAGCCGCTCCTTGCAGCAAAGGTGGCTGTAGGGAGCTTATTTAAAGAAAAAAAAAAAATAAATAAGAGAGTTGGCTGAGTGGTTTAAGGCGGCTAGCTTGAGTCTAGCTAAAGGTAAAAACTTTCATATGTTCGAATCATATACTCTCTGATATATTGTATTTACTTTATTAATTAAATTATATTCTATAGTTTAATCTACAGGTTAGAGCCAGGTTGGTTAGGCGTCTCATTTGGGTTGAGGAGTAGTTATGTTCGAATCATAATAACCTGAAGTATAAATTAAATATAAAAATGTATTTTGCAATATAGGTAATATGAAAGATATATTTTTTGCGCATTGCGCAAGTATATAAAGAAACTATTATGGATAGTTAGCTATATACTAAGGAATACTAGTAAATCTAGATTCTAAGAGAAATCGAATAATAAACGAAGTGAATTGAAATATCTTAGTAACTTTAGGAAAAGAAATCAAACGAGATTGTTATTTGGTGCCAACTAAATAACAAGAGCCTATTAACAAAACTTGTTAAAGTAAAATGGATTAAAATCTGTTTGAATATAGGGGAACCTTCCTCTAAGGCTAAATATGGTATATAAGCGATAGTGAAAAGTACCGTGAGGTAAAATTTGAAATAGTAGTTTTATAAGCAGCTTTAGTGAAAATTTAAATAAATAATTAAAGTGTACCTTTTGCATAATGGGTCAGCAAGTTAATTTTAGATGCAAGCAATAATTTCGTGCGTTTTGCGCATGAAACTAGCTTAGATAAACCAATTATGAAAAAATGAATAAGTATCTAGAATTAGACCCGAAGGCTAGTGATCTTACCATGGTCAGGGTTATAAAAGCCCGAACGGGTTATCGTTGTATAGATATCCGAAGAATTGTGGTAAGTTAGTGAAAGACAAAACTGACTAGTATAGCTGGTTTTCCGCGAAACCTATATGAGTAGGTAATTTAACTAACATCTTAGCAGGTACAGAACTGTGATCTCGGACAATATCTTTTGATTTTGTCAACATCGGGGGGTTGTAGTGACTTTACCGGAGAGTATTTGCACTCGGAATGGCAAAGATGAATGTTGAATAATCGGACATAGTGCGATAAGGTTGTATGTCTAAAGGGAAACAGCCCAGAACAAGAGTTAAGGTTCCAAAATTATTGTTGAGTGAAATTAAGGATGTTTTTTTTAAAAACAATCAGGAAATAGGCTTAGAAGCGGCCATTTTTTGAAGACCTCGTAACAGAGCACTGATTAAATTTTTTAGAAAAAAACACCGAAAATTTAACGGATCTAAACAATATACCGAAACCTTGTACACATATTAATAATATTAATATTAATATTGTATATGTGGGGTAGCGGAACATTGGATAAATATTAATTATTATTTCTTGTAAGATATAATAAGGTTGGATTATATTTATTTATTTTCTATTTTTTATTATTATTATTATTAAGATGTATATTTTTTATGTTTTTAAAATAAATAAATATAATCCATTGATATAATCCAAGAGAGAATGCTGACATGAGTAACGAAAAAGGAATATCCTCGCCTTAAGCTTATGGTATTTTATTTAATTTTCGGTATCTAAAAATATTAATCAAAAGGTAATTTTGATGATATTTATATATTAATACTTATAAGTAAAAAACAAAACCTTTAACTAGTAATAAAGGTTCTGGAAAATTTTTTACTTTAGATAAAAATAATAAATTTTAATCTAAAATCTAAATCTAAGTTACATACTATATAATTTCTTGTTACAAGTTTTCAAGATTGTATAGTTATAATCTAATATAATATAATCTAATATAATTTTTATTTTTATACTATTTTAGTATAATAAGGTTTATATATACCGTACCTAGATACTATCACAAGTAAGCAAGTAGAGAATACAAAGGCGTTTGAGTGAACAATCATTAAGGAACTCGGCAAATTGACTACCGTAACTTCGGGATAAGGAGGGCCATTATGATTAGTTTAACATATATAATTATATGATTTAATTAAACTAATCATAAGAGGAAACATGAAATAATGTTGTACGACTGTTTAATAAAAACACAGCACTCTGCAAAGATAAAATATCAAAGTATTGAGTGTGATGTCTGCCCAATGTCGGCTGGATAACGGATTTACCTTGGTTTTTAACTTAGGTTTTGAAGGATACCCCGATTAATGGCGGCCTTACCTATGAGGGTCCTAAGGTAGCGAAATACCTTGGCCGTTAAATGCGGTCCTGCATGAATGACTTAACGATACAACAGCTGTCTCGATGATTGTCTCAGTGAAATTGGAATAGCAGTGCAGATACTGTTTACCTCTAGATAGACGAGAAGACCCTATGCAGCTTTACTGTTACTAATTGCAAGAGTTAAAATTTAGGATGATTTCGAGTGTATAAGGTAGTTGTTTGATAACAATGAAACACCTTTATTCGTTTCCTACTATATGCTCTTGAGGATTGGAAGGCAGTTTATGCGGGGCACAGATCCCACAAAAAGTACCTGGGTATATCCAAAGTTCATTTTGTAAATTTGTAAATTTGTTTACAAATATTTTAATTTGTTATAATTATATTGATAATTATACAGTTATTGTTAGATTAAATTCAATATTTATTTTTATTTTAAGTAAGATTTTAACTATATGGTGAATAGATGTATTTTAAACTTTACCCGGGGCGGTACTGATCTAAGTTCCGCCGAGGGCGATATTTAAAAGTTTTTTTTCATATTAATATTGTATTTTATCTTTATTAATATGATAATTAATTATACTTTAAAAGTTTAATGGCTAAATCTTGCTTTACTGTTTGACCTACAAGTCTATCAGTCGCGTAAGCGGGGCATATGATCACAAGATGCATAAAGGAAAGGTCTTGGATTATAGAAAAAGTTACGCTAGGGATTTATAACTGTGAGTCCTCCAATATTTTTAAAATATTGGTAATATATTGGGTAAATTTCAAAAAAAACTTAATTTAATTTAAGTGTATTTGAAGCGAAACTTATTTTAGCTAATAGCAGTAGTTCTCTGCTTAATTTTAGGATTTTTTTTTTCCTAAGATATAATAAGGACGTTCAACGACTAAAAGGTGAGTATTGCTAACAATAATCCTTTTTTTAATGCCCAACATCTTTATTAATTATAAATAATTGTATAATAATTATTATTACTTAAAAAATAATAATAATGAAATAGACTTGATTTTATCTCAAGCTTTAAAACTAATAAATATTAATATGCTAAATATTATAAAATCAAAATTAAAAAATACATATAAGAAAAAATCATTAAATAATAATAAAAAGATTACTATTCGTAATAAAGATTTAGTTCCTACTGTAAGAGATTGAAAAAATATTATTTATGTTTATAACAAAAATTCTTTAAGTTTGATACCTGTTGCTAGTAGATTAGTAATGAAATTAATTAAAGGTTATTTTGATTCATATAATTTAAATATAGAAACTAAATTAAGAAAAGAAAAATTACGTCGTAGATTAAGAAAATTATCTACAAATAAAATCTTTATTAGTAATGGTGAATTTAAACATACTAATGATAATGTTAATATAACATTATATGTATATAACAGACAAAAACTTAATTACTTATTAAAATTAAAAAAAAAATATATAGATATTTTTAAAAAAGCTGAATTTGTAAAGAAATTAAAATTAATAAAAAAAATAGGATTGGATATATTTAATAAACAAAATAATAAAAGTTTAATATTAAATAAAGTTTTACCTAATTATAGTTCAAAAGTATATTCAGTACAAAATATTTATTATAGAAATTTTTTAAAAAAATCTCTTAAAAGATTTAAATACTACATGTATTATAAACAATTACTTTATATTAATAAAGCTAAATTTGAAAATTCATATCTACAAGGTTTAATTAATTTAGTAAGTAAAATATATAAAAAAAATGTAGAATTTAATATTATTAATTTAAAATACTTTTATTTTAATAGTGATATTTTTACACAACCTTTAGTATTAAAATTAAGAAAAAAAAGAAAATTATTAAGATATCTAAAAGCTTTAGTTAGAAAAGTAAAAATTAAAGATATTAAATTAAATGAAAGATCAAAATCTTTTTTTATATTAGAAAATTTATTTAATTTGAATAATTTTGATAATACTAATAATGTATTAAATAAATTAATGCAGCATAATAAAACAAGTTCAAAATATCTTAAAAAAGTTATATTAAAGGATATAAAATTTAAAAAAGTATCTGGTGTTAGATTAGTAGCTGCAGGTAGATTAACTAGACGTTATACAGCTTCAAGATCTCAATACAAAGTTAGATATACAGGTAATTTATTAAATGCTTATTCTTCTATTAAAGGTTATCCTTCAGCTGTAATAAGAGGAACTTATAAACCTAATATACAATATACTAAATTAAATTCTAAATCACGTATTGGATCTTTTGGTATTAAAGGTTGAGTAAGTGGTGTTTAATTATTTAATTTTAATTTAACCTAATATAGTTAATAAAGATGATGAAATAGTCTGAACCATTTTGAGAAAAATGGAAATAAAAGTAAAATCTTTTATGATAACATAAATTGAACAGGCTAATTTGCGCAAGAGAGTACAAATTGAGTGCGCGGTTTGGCACCTCGATGTCGGCTTAGCTCATCCACATGAATGCAAAAATCATGAAGGGTTCGACTGTTCGTCGATTAAAGAGCTACATGAGCTGGGTTTAATACGTCGTGAGACAGTATGGTTTCTATCTTCTAGAGGAAATTAAAGTAGAATAAAGATAGCCCCTTCGTACGAAAGGAGTTGGGTATATTGACCTATGGTTTACCTGTTGTTTATGTTATATAATAATATATATATTATTATATCATTTACTTATACTTAAGTAAATTGTTCACATAGGCATGGCAGGAAGGCTACGTCAGTTAAAGATAAGTGCTGAAAGCATTTAAGCGCGAAGCTTACTTTAGGATACTTTTAAACGTAGTAGAACACTACGAGTATAATTGTTATAAGTTTACTTATAATAATTAATAGGCTTTAGTTGTACTAATCTTAACTTTTTTAGACATAAAGTACTAATTATTAATATACTTAATATTTCACATATCATATATATTAAATTTAGCCCGGTTAGCATAAAAGTAATGCAACCGTTTTGTAATCGGTAGAAGTAAGTGCGATACTTGCACTGGGCTATATTATTTGAGACCTTATGATTAGGTCAAATTTGGTTAAGACAAATATTTTAATTGAACATAGAATAATAATAATAAATTACTTGATATAAATTAATACATAATATTTATTATACTTAATATTAAGTATTATGCAATATAGGTTAAATCATCATTATTTATTTTTATTTAATTTAGATAAAAAAAAAAATAGATACCCTTATTTTATATTTAAGTCTAAGACAATATAAATAAAATAACTAATCGGATATATATTATAAGGTCTATGTTTATATGAACATAAAGATGTATTTTATCTTAAATTAAAGACCCAATGGTCAAGTTTGGTTAAGACATAACATTTTCACTGTTAGTGCGGGAGTTCAAATCTCCCTTGGGTTGCAAGAAATTAGCTCAGTTGGTAGAGCTGTCGCTTTACACGCGAAAGGTCAGGTGTTCAAATCACCTATTTCTTATGGATAAATGCGGATTGATGTAATAGTAACATAGATGGCTCATGACCAAAATATTTAGGTGCAATTCCTAAATCCGCAACCAAAGGCTATAGCTTAATCGGTAAAGCGAACCACTCATGATGGTTTGAGTAAATGTTCAAGTCATTTTAGCCTTATATAATCCGAGTGCTGGAATTGGTAGACAGTCTTAGCTTAAGTTTAAGTGACGTAAGTCGTAAACGTTCGAATCGTTTCTCGGATAGGGGTTATAGTTTAACTGGTAAAACGGCGATTTTGCATATCGTAATTTCAGGATCGAGTCCCGATAACTCCATGTTAATAGCTTGAGAAGCTCAATTGGTAGAGCGGATCACTGAAGATGATTAGGTTATAAGTTCAAGTCTTATCTCGAGCAGTAGATGGGTATGCTGAAATTGGTAACCAGGTTCCGTTTAGACCGGAATAGTTTTAACTTTGCAAGTTCAAGTCTTGTTACCCATATTATGTTGTTGACTAACCGGTAAGTCATAAATTTTTGGTATTTACTATTGGGTGTTCGAGTCGCCCCAACATAATATAGGCTAGGATAGTTCAATAGGTAGAACAATAATTTCATGAATTAAGAATGAGAATTCGAGTTTCTCTCCTGGCTAGTGAGCAATCACATATAAATATTTATTATATATATTTTTATCTATATAGATAAATAAAAAATTTTTATATAGAACTAATGTTTACTCTTTTTAGAGAACTTTTTGATTCATATCCTATGGTATTAATGAATCAAATTTTTAACTATTATAATAATTTAAATGATTATTTAACAGATAATACAAATTTTAACTATTATATCATTACTTTAACAGATAATACTAATTATAATATTTATGGTGTTTTAAATCATAACCTTCGTTATTTAACAGGTAATATATTTGTTCCACAGGAAGATTTAAATGATTGACATAATAAGTTAAGTTTTAAGTTACGTGGTATTAAAAAGATATGTCCAAATAATAATTTAACTTATAACTAAAAAACCTGAATCTTTAATAAAAAATGAAATTTATGATATATGTAATGAATTTGCAAGATATAAATATTATTATCCATATTTAAATAAAGATAAATTATTATATGCAAACGTGGATGCTAAATCCCTCTGATATGGGATTTTTTTTATAATCTATTTTTAGTTTTCCCATATATACAACCTTATAATCCTCATCTAGTTAATCCAGAGGTATTTAATATTAATGATGAAAAAATATAAAAGTTATATTATATTGCTCTTAATCATTTTAATTATAATACTCTTAATGAATTTATAGAAATATTTTCTAAGAGGAAGGAAATTAGATCATTTAATTGTGAAAACTAAATATATAGAAGAGGAATATGAGAGATATATATATAACATCTTGTGTATAAATATGTTATTATATAGAGATGAAATTAAGATATTATATATAGATGTAATTAAGATATTACATATATATTAGGTGGGTGTAGTTCAACGGTAGAACAGCTGTATGTGGCATAGTATATCCTAGTTCGATTCTAGGTACCCTCCCTAAATAACGTAATTATGTTATGTTATTCATATAATTTAAAATTCGTTTTTACGAAGAATAAAAAATTAGTTGATTTTTTTTTTTTT